CGAATACTGGTAATAATATCCGCAAAAGAACGTTCTCCTGTGCTTCCAGACATGTTGAGCTCCGCATATTCTTATACAGTCAGGGGGGGGGGCCGATTCCGTAAAAGATTAAATCAGTAAATTTCCATTTACTGAAACCAATCTTTGTGAGATCGTCAATATTGTACCAAGGGTGTTTTTAGAGTATACCGAATCAGTATAGCTATCCTTCTTCTGACACAGCAATGCAATTTCACAATCAATATCGAAATGAAGTGTTAGATAATTTGTTTCTTCTTTTCTTGTTGCTTGTCGATGTAGAATTTTGTACCATTTAATATAAAATTCCTCAAATTCCTGTAGTATAAGGATTTTCTTCAGTAGAAACTGAAGATCAAGTAAAATGTGAATTCGACAGGTTGGTTTCCAATAATTTATGAAGGAGATTCTCATATTCTTACGATTCAATTAGACGTTACATCTAAAAACATACGTTTTGTGGTTGTATAAGATGTTTTTTGTTGGAATCTTTTTTTTTTTTTAGGAATTGGTTGGCCACCCAGTAACAAGTAACAATAGTAGATATTATTCAATGAAAGAAAGAGGAACAACGAAGAAAGAAAGAGGAACAACGAATAAATAAAAAACAATAAATATTCGTGATGCACGCATTATTCTATTAGCCCCCCAAGGGGGTCCTTCGTGACCTAATTACAAAGATGGGTCTTTGTAATATGGAAAGATAAAATGTAAAACCCAGTTTCGATTGATCTTATCGTGCGATACTTTTTTCTTTTCAATCGCGAGATTATGTGAATGAACTACTACTGAGTTCGCTTTAAAGTAAAAAAAAGTGCATTAGAAGTGTCGTTCGAAAAAAAAAAAAATGGATTCGATATTTCGATACAATAAAAAACAATCAAACTTATTTTCCAATTTTATTCCAGAGTGATTCAAAGAGAGTTTCATTTTGTGAATGAAGTTATAAAAAACGTTCTTATTATTACTTTATTTAGAATTTCTAATATTCTATATATACATATAGTTTGTTATATACATATATTAGTTCAGTCAACTCAAGAGTTGACCGATGAATCTATTGATTCAAAAGCGTGGGATGGGTAAATGTCACAGATGATTAATTTATTTCTTACTTATGTTACTCTATTTTTATTAGTATCGTCTATAATAATTGATGAATCAAATATTTTCAATTGAATTTATCCTTTCAATTGGTTGGTATTTTTGTTTATCCTCGTATCTTTCAAAAATTGAAACTTAGGGAAGTGTTTTAGAAACATATGTATAAAAAGAACATATTTCATTTAGCCTTTTCATGCCTACTATAACTAGTTATTTCGGTTTTCTACTAGCATCTTTGACTATAACCTCAGCTCTATTTATCGGTCTGAGCAAGATACGACTTATTTGAAATTCATTTAATGAACAATTTATAAAAAAATCTTTCTATGGTAGTTCATATATTCTCCAGTCCCTTACCAATTCTTGGTCATTGAGATGTATAGTCAATACAGATTAATATTTAAGGATAAATATTACCTCTCCCTTCCCCCTTTCAAACAAATTGAAATGATTGAAGTTCTTCTATTTGGAATCGTCTTAGGTCTAATTCCTATTACTTTGGCTGGATTATTCGTAACTGCCTATTTACAATACAGACGTGGTGATCAGTTGGATCTTTGATTAATTAACATCTCGTTTTTTATTGACCTCCTACTTCCTTTAATCCGCGGGAGGTCAAAATTACACTAAAATAATTGAGCAGCAACCTAAATTTGACCTCCCGCGATTAACAAGAACACAGAATCACGCCCTGTAGGATTTGAACCTACGACATCGGGTTTTGGAGACCCACGTTCTACCGAACTGAACTAAGAGCGCTTTATTATCACAATAAAAATTTTGTAACCCCAATTTATCTTGCATATATATATACTATATATAATAAAAATGAAATATTTATTTAATTATGTATGTACAATTTTATTAATTGATCTCAATTGATCCCTCGTTACTGCTCAGAAGATAAGTAATAGGTAGGGATGACAGGATTTGAACCCGTGACATTTTGTACCCAAAACAAACGCGCTACCAAACTGCGCTACATCCCTTTCAATTGGTCTACAGTGTCATTGTAGAGAATCCCTGTCTTGTTTTCCACATCTTTATTTCCTACATTGATATACACAAACTATCTTATCATTTCTTCCTTCTTCCTTTTGGTCTCATATATCATATAACAAACATATAATATGGTAAAAGACTTACATAAAGTATGAAATAAATATGAAATCTACCACAAAAAATTAATATTTTTTAGGAATTTAAGGCGGAAATGGACGTATTTTTTTCTTTTAATAAATATCTATTTTGTACATTTCAATTTGAATTAGGAACTCCGCGTACAAGTGGTAAGTCATTAACTACATATACACATCCGGTCATATATGTATTACCATTATGTATTACAAATTCCAATAAAATTACAATAACGAATACAGAAAGAGGAGTTTTTAAAATGCGAGATCTAAAAACATATCTCTCCGTGGCACCGGTAGTAAGTACTCTATGGTTCGGGTCTTTAGCAGGTTTATTGATAGAGATCAATCGTTTTTTTCCGGATGCGTTGATATTCCCCTTTTTTTCATTCTAGCTATTGATATGGGAAGGGGGAAGAAGATTAGAGATACAATCAAATATCTGTAACTAATCCCTACCCCTCCCTTCTTTTTTCTTTGTTTTTTCTTTTTTTACTTATTCTTTCTAAAAAAAAAAAAAACAAAGAAAAAGCGGTTTCACCCTCAGTGAAACTATGAACTCGGGCTCAGGCTCAAATTAAATTAATAATAGAATGGAAATGCGGTGGTTGGGGCAACAATATCATACAAGATACTTAACTGAAAATGAAATACTGTACGGCAATTAAAAATTAGAAATATAGTTAGAAATCATTATATTACTTATTATTTTTTACTATATTGATTGCAACAAAAAATTTCTTTCATAATTTGATTTCGAGTTACCTGCTTCTATTTTTGTGTCCTTTCTTCTTCCTTGCTTCGGGTCGGAAAATTAAAGAATTGAGTGAATAAAAAACCAAAGGAGGTTCATGGCTAAGGGTAAAGATGTCCGAGTAACGGTTATTTTGGAATGTACCAGTTGTGTTCGAAATCGTGTTAATAAGGAATCAATGGGCATTTCCAGATATATTACTCAAAAGAATCGACACAATACGCCTAGTCGATTGGAATTGAGAAAATTCTGTCCCTGTTGTTACAAACATACGATTCATGGGGAGATAAAGAAATAGATCGAACCGATCGCTCGTGTGTCAGTCTTCCAAGGAAGATGAAAAATTACATATTATATATAACAATATATATATATAATTTATTTTAATTTTTTTTTGAATTTATTTAAATATAAATATTGAATTTATTTAAATATAAATAAATATAAACAAATAAATATAAACAAACCAAATCCTATTTCGATCGGATCAAAGATGATGTAGAATTAAGAAATAGGATTGGGATTTTCAGGATAAGGAATAAACAAACCATGGATAAATCCAAGCGAATCTTTCTTAAATCTAAGCGATCTTTTCGTAGGCGTTTGCCTCCGATCCAATCGGGGGATCGAATTGATTATAGAAACATGAGTTTAATTAGTCGATTTATTAGCGAACAAGGAAAAATATTATCTAGACGGGTGAATAGATTGACCTTAAAACAACAACGATTAATTACTATTGCTATAAAACAAGCTCGTATTTTATCCCCGTTACCTTTTCTTAATAATGAGAAACAATTTGAAAGAAGCGAGTCAACCGCTAGAGCTGCTGGTCTTAGAACCAGAAAAAAAATAGGTTGACTCTTCAATTGAATTGAATCAAAATAAAATTCCAATCCAAACTCAAATGCGGATTGACGTTTTTTTTTTTTGTTCGAAAAATCGTAAAATCGAAATGTCCTGTCGTAAGAAAAAAAATGGGAGAAGAGGAATAAATATTTTTTATTTAACGTCTTTCTTCATTTTGATGACTTTATCATATTTTATCATACTAATTTCTACTCTACCTTCCCAGAGTTCATTCTCCAGGGAACTCCATTTAAACTATTCCAACGGATTCCTTCCAATCTCTTTATTTTATGATCTCATTGGAAATCATATAAAGACAACTCTTATTTAATATAGCTATTTGTGCAAGTATTTTACGATTAAGAAGTAACTGTCTCTTGTACAGATTGTGTATAAATTTACTATAACTAAAGTATACTTTATTCTCGCGAATTACTGCATTTATCCGAGTGATCCACAACCGACGAAAATCTCTCTTTTGTCTACCTCTATCCCGATGAGCCGAAACCAAAGCTCTTATTTTCTGTTGAGTAATAGTACGAGTAAGTCTTGAATGAGCCCCTCGAAAGGTTGATGCAAATAAACGAATTTTTGTTCTACGTCTTCGAGCTATATACCCTCGTTTAATTCTGGTCATTGAATAAATGAAACTTTGATGAATAACTAATCGATTTCCTTTCTTTCAGTTATTCCCTTCCCGTATCCTAGTCTATTAATAACAAAACGGATTCTTCCAATGTATAAAATTTAAATTCCAATGGCTTTTGCTACTATAACCTTCCCGACCACGATTTTTTTTTTTTTTTTCTAGGTGAAATGCCTAGAAAAAAATTGTATTGATATTAGGTATCAAAAACACATAAAAGTAGTAAATAGAAATGGATATAGTGGGTTCCATCGTTTCTATGGTTACTTCTTAAACGGTGAGGTCCTCTCTATACACCGGAGCCCTTCTTTCATTTAATCAATGTTATTGTTAACTTGTACAGTTCACACTCTTTGGCTCTACCCATAATTATCCAGTACGAGGTCTTTCACAATGAGATCTACTTATACAGTAACGGTATTTAATTATGAAGATTAGCTGAGTAGCTGACCCTGTTAGTCCGTTCTTGCAAGAGTAAGGCATAATTTTTCTGCTTTTTAAAATAGTATTTCCCCTGCTTAATGGATATCATTTGCTATCAATGGAGAATTCTTTCTCATCTTAAATTTAAAACGGAGTTGATTGGATTTGCACCAACGGAAACCATACATTTGATACCACAATAGAAGGATAGATCTTTTTGATTTTTAGATATTGAATGGAGTTCTTCCATTCTAGTCTATTCACTGGTACTGATCGTTGATACTGGATCAATTGTTTTCTTTCTTTTGTCCTAGCCCATGATCTGAACGAGTCGCACATACACCCTAGTACATGTTCCTCGTCGCTGAGGACATCCCCCAAGAGCGGGGGATTTCGTGACATTTCTGATTGGCTGTCTTGTGTTTCTAATAAGTTGTTTAATAGTTGGCATATTGAATCATATACATAATGGGCTGGTTTAGATCGATCTTAACCGGATGATTATGAATTATTTTATTTCTATATTAATAGATTAATGAATAGAATATTAAAAGATTAATGAATAGAATATTAAATCCGGTAAGAAGATAAAATCTCAAATCACCAATTCGTCTGAAATTTTTGTTATTTTTTCTTTTTTATTCAGTCGCTACAAGATCAACAATTCCATGAGCTTGGGCTTCTGTTGCTGACATAAAAACATCTCTTTCCATATCTTCGGATACAACCCATAAGGGTTTGCCTGTCCTTTGTACATAAACCCTTGTGACGGTTTCGCGCAGCTTCAAAAGTTCTTCCGCTTCCAAGATAAACTCTCCCGTCTGTGCCTCATAAAAAGAACTAGCAGGTTGATGGATCATTACCCTGATGATATAACATAATAAATGTTTATTCTATCTCGCATGATGATAAGGTGAAGAGATAAAGAATAATAAAATATATAATTGAACAACCGTACAGGCATCTTTTACGCATTGCATACGGCTCTAGAATGGAATTCGTTTTTACCTTACTTAAATATCAAATAAATTAAATATAGGGTCTATCAGACTCGGGTTGGTAAATGATCCAATAACCACCCTTCTTTTTGTTTTTGGAGTAGTTCAAAAATACTATGATGGCTCCGTTGCTTTATATATTTATTTCGTCTGTTATTTAGCAATCCCAAAGTTTCTTTTTTTTTTTTTTTCAAATAAAAAAACAAGATTTTTTTTATTTTCATATTCTTTCATAACCTAAATATTGTTAAGAGCCTCCCGGCGTGAAAACAAAAAAGTTTGTGACGCTGAAATAGGCCTCCCGATAGATTAGATAAAATCGGAAATACCTTTTATCTCATACTACTCTTTCGATACATAATTTAAGGGTTAAAAAAATTTATCATATCGAATTCGAAGTGCCATGCTATTATTACTTAATATTCATATTTCATATAGCGCGAAGGCATAGTCTTCTTTTTTCTCTCAAATCAAATAAAAAACTCATTGGCGCCAAGCGTGAGGGAATGCTAGACGTTTGGTAATTTCTCCTCCGACCAGAATAAAAGATCCCATTGAAGCGGCTAATCCCATGCATATTGTCTGTATATCTGGTCGCACAAATTGCATAGTATCATAAATAGCTACTCCGGGTATTACCCATCCGCCAGGAGAATTTATAAACAAATATAGATCTTTGGTATCATCCTCTATACTGAGATATACCATAAGACCAATAAGTTGATTCGAGATCTCGCTATTAACCCCTTGGCCTAAAAAAAGTAATCTTTCTCGATAAAGTCGGTTGATTGGGATAAAGTTGTATCCCTTAGAAACCGTACATGCACCTTTTGATGCATACGGTTCAACAAAAATAACGAAAAAAAAAAAAAAGAATCAATGTGTAGATGTAGATTCTAGCGCTTTCTTTTATTTTATTTTTTTTTTTCATAACAGGCTTTTAACTTAAAAAAAGGGGCTTTTCTTTCATTTTTCAAAAAAGATGGGTTTTGGCCTGTTTTGTTTATCTATAAAAAAAATTACTAAATTTATCTAACTAACTTTTCATTGATGTATTGTTTCATCGAGATACAATCTCAATCACGATGTAATTTTCTTGTTCCTGAATGGGCTTCTTCAATTTTTTTAGGTTTATGCTCTACTCCGAGTAAAGATCCGCCCGATTTGGATTTGCACATATATGACAAATGCCCCAATACCACGTCCTTTTGCTACGACTTCCTTTTTACAATTTATTTCATGTCTTACAACAGATATTCAATGCATTCATCATATTACTCGATTGATTAACAGTTTGAGATCACTTCTATTATAAATATATAAAGAAATAGAATATGATAGAAATAGTAATCATAAATAGATTTCGGTTTTTTTTTCTAAACGGAGCCTGGATACTTCATTTTATTGGCCTAACCAAGATAACCATAAATTATTCTAATTGATAATATTAATCTGTATACCCTCCCGAAAAAATGGATCTAATTGAACTTCACGCTCCAAATTTTTGATAATTCAATCAATCTTTCTTGGGCGAAGGGGAGGATATCTCGATCGGGGAAGAGAATGGGGAAATACCATATGACCCAATATATCTGACAAGTCGCACTATATGTCAATCCACAATGCATCTTCCTCTCCAGGACTTCGAAAAGGTACTCTTGGAACACCAATAGGCATTAAATAAAAGAAAAATTAAGTACTATATCTCACTTTGATGTGAAAGCGTAACAATGTATTTAGTGTCCTACTAATATTGGCCTTTATCATATTTTATCCATAGATTGACTAAGTTCATAAAAAAAGATAAAGAAGACAAAATGAATAAAGGAAAATTATTACAAATAAGTCCTTTGAATGATGAACAAATATATATATGCATTCACTCATATAAAATGGTATCAACTCCCCTACCATTGCGTATTGGTACTTATCGGGTGTAGAATAGATCTGCTTCTTTTTGTTCCTACGAACAGAATAGTTTCATTATTACTAAAAGTAATTGAAAAGAATCAAACAAATCAAACAAATATTAATTCTTTCCCCAAGATAATCCACTAAAATAGAGGGTCCACAGCATAGTTTTTTCCAATGCAATAAAGTTACATTGTGTCTATTTTTCATTGATAAAGGGGTATTTCCATGGGTTTGCCTTGGTATCGTGTTCATACCGTCGTATTGAATGATCCCGGTCGTTTGATTTCTGTCCATATAATGCATACAGCTCTGGTTGCTGGTTGGGCCGGTTCGATGGCTCTATACGAATTAGCAGTTTTTGATCCTTCTGATCCTGTTCTTGATCCAATGTGGAGACAGGGTATGTTCGTTATACCCTTCATGACTCGTTTAGGAATAACCAATTCATGGGGCGGTTGGAGTATCACAGGGGGTACTGTAACGAATCCGGGTATTTGGAGTTACGAAGGTGTGGCCGGGGCACATATTGTGTTTTCGGGCTTGTGCTTTTTGGCAGCTATCTGGCATTGGGTGTATTGGGATCTAGAAATATTTACTGATGAACGTACAGGAAAACCCTCTTTGGATTTGCCTAAGATCTTTGGAATTCATTTATTTCTATCAGGGGTGGCTTGCTTTGGTTTTGGTGCATTTCATGTAACAGGATTGTATGGTCCTGGAATATGGGTGTCCGATCCTTATGGACTAACTGGAAAGGTACAATCCGTAAATCCAGCGTGGGGTGTGGAGGGTTTTGATCCTTTTGTTCCGGGAGGAATAGCCTCTCATCATATTGCAGCAGGGACCTTGGGCATATTGGCGGGTCTATTCCATCTTAGTGTACGTCCACCTCAACGCCTATACAAAGGATTACGTATGGGAAATATTGAAACCGTCCTTTCCAGTAGTATTGCTGCTGTCTTTTTTGCCGCTTTTGTAGTTGCTGGAACTATGTGGTATGGTTCAGCAACTACCCCGATTGAATTATTTGGTCCCACTCGTTATCAATGGGATCAAGGATACTTCCAACAAGAAATATATCGAAGAATTGGTGCTGGGTTGGCTGAAAATCAAAGTTTATCTGAAGCTTGGTCTAAAATTCCCGAAAAACTAGCTTTTTATGATTACATCGGCAATAATCCGGCAAAGGGGGGGTTATTCAGAGCGGGCTCAATGGACAACGGGGATGGAATAGCTGTTGGGTGGTTAGGACATCCTATCTTTAGAGATAAAGAGGGGCGCGAACTTTTTGTACGTCGTATGCCTACTTTTTTTGAAACATTTCCGGTTGTTTTGGTAGACGGAGACGGAATTGTTAGAGCCGATGTTCCTTTTAGAAGGGCGGAATCTAAATATAGTGTCGAACAAGTAGGTGTAACTGTCGAGTTCTATGGCGGCGAACTCAACGGAGTCAGTTATAGCGATCCCGCTACTGTGAAAAAATATGCTAGACGTGCTCAATTGGGTGAGATTTTTGAATTAGATCGTGCTACTTTGAAATCCGATGGTGTTTTTCGTAGCAGTCCACGGGGTTGGTTTACTTTTGGACATGCTTCGTTTGCTTTGCTCTTCTTCTTCGGACACATTTGGCATGGTGCTAGAACCTTGTTTCGAGATGTTTTTGCTGGTATTGATCCAGATTTAGATGCTCAAGTGGAATTTGGAGCATTCCAAAAACTTGGAGATCCAACTACAAGAAGACAAGTAGTCTGATACAATATGCTTTGTTACTTGTTACTTTTCATTTTTATTTTCTTTTTGTGATTTTTAGATGGGGTACCAGATAAATCTTGATTTGAATCACTGCCTTTTCTTTGACTCTTGTTCTTTATTTATCCGGGAGACGATCCCAAATAAACAGGTATGGAAGCTATAATTGTAAACCACGATCGAATCTATGGAAGCATTGGTTTATACATTCCTTTTAGTCTCAACTCTAGGAATAATTTTTTTCGCTATCTTTTTTCGAGACCCGCCTAAAGTTCCAACTAAAAAGGTGAAATGATTTGTCATTATCTCAATTGAAGTACGGATCCTTCCAATATTGGGAGGATCCGTACTTCAACTAGTCCCCGTGTTCCTCGAATGGATCTCTTAGTTGTTGAGAGGGTTGCCCAAAAGCAGTATATAAGGCGTACCCAGTAAAACTTACAAGTAAACCAGATAAAAAGATGGCAACTAGGGTTGCTGTTTCCATGATTATATAGTTTTAAGACATTATAAAGTTTTAAGACCACAATGGATCTATGATAAGATCATTTATTTACAACGGAATGGTATACAAAGTCAACAGATCTTACTGAATATAAAATATTATGGCTACACAAACCGTTGAAGGTAGTTCTAGATCTGGCCGCCCAAAACGAACTAATGCGGGGAGTTTATTGAAACCATTGAATTCAGAATATGGTAAAGTAGCTCCTGGGTGGGGAACTACTCCTTTGATGGGTCTCGCAATGGCTCTATTCGCGATATTCCTATCTATTATTTTGGAGATTTATAATTCTTCCATTTTACTGGATGGAATTTCAATGAATTAGATTCACAAGAACCATTAACTGGCTTTTTCAATACAAAGTGAAGCGTTTAGGTTTCTGATTTTTATCCCATTCTATTTTGGTAGTTTGACCGTGGAATTTCTTTGTTTCTGTATTTCCGGAATATGAGTGTGTGACTTGGTATAAATGATCCTATGGATAGTACAGAGAATGGGTCTGTCATCTTGATAGAGATGGTTTTACTTCGTCGGATATTCATTCTAGTATCTGGAGCACGGAATATATGAAATAGATTACTATTAGAACTATGATTCATACTTAATAGTCAGACCTCGTGTCCGGACTTCAAAAAATTTTTTCAAAGAGTTAGAAGTTATAAATAGAAATTTTTTTATTCTTTCAAACTTTCGTTTATGCTTATTTTGATCAAAGGACAAAACAAAGGTTTCTTTGGTTTGGATTTTTAGTCATTATATCTATTCATTGAATAAGTGATGATCCAATGGTTCTTACTCAGGGAATTTTGGGACTTAGACTTAGTTTGAAAGGGTTTTATTGAATCATCGTGGTTTTAGTATGAATCTGAGGTTTTAATCAATTCATAGGGTCTTAACAAGAGAATTCCTATCAATAATAAAGAAACCAGCAGTAAAGCCGCATTACACATAAATAACACCAAAGAAAATAGGTAAATAGAAGATTCAAGAGGCCTATAACGATCAATATATAGACGAATGAGCCGACTTGATTTTTTGGCATTATAACCACAAAGAAGAGCTTTCGGATTTTTATTCTTTAGTATCTTCAAAAAAAAAATTGAATCATAAATCATAGAATTAATAAATTTCAAACTTTATATTACACACATCCGTTAGAACTAGTATTTGGGTGTTTCTGTTTGAGCCGTACGAGATGAAATTTTCATATACGGTTCTCCGGGGGGGTCCCCTCGATTTACCTATCTCAATAAAATCTATGATTGGTTCGAAGAACGTCTTGAGATTCAGGCAATTGCCGATGATATAACTAGTAAATATGTTCCTCCTCACGTCAACATATTTTATTGTCTAGGGGGAATTACGCTTACTTGTTTTTTAGTACAAGTAGCTACCGGGTTTGCTATGACTTTTTATTATCGTCCGACCGTTACGGAGGCCTTTGCTTCTGTTCAATATATAATGACTGAAGCTAATTTTGGTTGGTTAATCCGATCAGTTCATCGATGGTCGGCAAGTATGATGGTCCTAATGATGATCCTGCACGTATTTCGCGTGTATCTCACCGGCGGCTTTAAAAAACCTCGTGAATTGACTTGGGTTACAGGTGTGGTTTTGGGTGTATTAACCGCATCTTTTGGTGTAACTGGTTATTCCTTACCTCGGGACCAAATTGGTTATTGGGCAGTAAAAATTGTAACAGGCGTACCAGACGCTATTCCTGTAATAGGCTCGCCTCTGGTAGAGTTATTACGCGGAAGTGCTAGTGTAGGACAATCCACTTTGACTCGTTTTTATAGTTTACACACTTTTGTATTACCTCTTCTTACCGCCGTATTTATGTTAATGCACTTCCCAATGATACGTAAGCAAGGTATTTCTGGTCCTTTATAAAGAATATATACCGTAATCAATCATCTATCACTTGGGGTAGGAACACTAGTATTTCATTGCTACAAATATGGATTATTGAAAAAAAAATAAGACATGTATTGGGATATTTCTCTTCAACTCTACAAAAATTTATTATTTTTTTGACACTCATAGTTGAAGTGAATTTTCCGAAGATAAAATGGATTATGGGAGTGTGTGACTTGAACTATTGATCGGGCCTTGCAGATATATGTCCTTATCTATCTGCCACATTTGAATTCACAACAAAAAAATGTGTCTTTGTTCCAACCACCGCGTAAGCCCCATACAGAAGATAGGCCGGTTCGTTTGAAGAGAATCTTTTCTATGATCAGACCCGATCATGTCGTGTATGATATGAACAGGCTCCGTAAGATCCAGTAAAATAAGTGATTGGCATAATCCGGATTATGTTTTATATATTTCACTTACTAAATAGTATAGAAATGGATTCATTTCCTCTGCATTGACTCGATTTATGATACTATCGGAG